ATTCAAAACCGAACACGAAACTTTAGTTTCATTCGGCTCCTTTATGGAATAGGGAAATTTTCGATCCATAACATCTATATTAGCCTCTCGGTTCTAATGGATTAAAAAAATGTGCTTTCTAGATGATCCCTCTAGATGCTCCCTCTAAATTCGAAATGAGGGGTTTTTTTTTTTTTTTTTAATAATCTTTCTAGTTACTTCGTTCTCTATTTCTATTTGAAAGAATCCTAAGGAAAAGGATTTTGTTTCCAACGATCTAAAATAAGATCTCGATGACTATAGTAAACCAAAGTCATCAATTCATACTTAATTTGAATTTCATTTTGCTTCAATTTTTACTATAAAAAAAAAACAATTGAAGATTTAGTTACGATTATAAATAGACTTTTCTATCTTTATCCATAGATCCTTTACTCATACTTATTCAATTAGAAGTCTTAATCTAATTTTTCAAAAATTATGTTTCGTAATCTCATAATCCAATTTTTTTTTTTCAATTTCTAATTGATTCTTCGATCTAAATTACGAGAATGTATGTTCTTCCTTGAATTTTTCATTGAGAGGAAAAAGATGAAATTCTTTTATTTAATTTTACGAAATAAAGTTTTTGATCGGAATATGAACCGAAGTAGCCCTTAACTATTAGGATTAATAGAACGAATCACACTTTTACCACTAAACTATACCCGCTACAATGGGATTATTGTCTATAAATAACCCTTTTGTCGAGTAAGAGTATGGAGGATAAGATCCTAAAAGAATCATCATCAAAATTACAGTGTTAATATATTGTATCTCTTCAGGGAACCCAACGAGATTCGAAAAAGGAAGACTCATTAATTGAATTCTATATCATTCGTATAGAATTTGATTCTCTATCATACGCGTGGAAATAGTTCTACTTAGAATTGTTTGAATTGTTTTTATTTCAATAAGAACTCGTTTTGTTTTTGAATCAAAAAGAGAATTTTGTTGACCCCAATTGGTTGGAACAAAAAGGTATCGGTGGGTTCGTGGAAATAGAAAGGGACTTTTCGGGCGAAATGAAAAAGGAAAAGGTCTGTACTTTTCTATTTTCATTTTTATAAATCGAATTTTTCAATTAGAAATTTCGAATTGATTGTATAAATCAAATCGAAGAAGTTTTCTTATTTTTTATATCTTATAGCAATCAATATAAAATCAAATATTGAGTTAGAGATATCTTTTTAACCCCTAACTTTACTTTAATTTATCTAATTTATTTAAATGATATTTTTTAGTAGATCTTGATTTTTTTAGGGATTAATTTATTTAGGGATTCATTTAGATCTAAATGAATATTATTTAGGTACGTTTAAAGAATTCTATACTTTCTAGATGAAATATGCTAATTTCATCTAGAAAGTATAGATATATAATAACTAGAAAATTTTTGTCTTTTCTATTTTCATTTCTATATCTATATTTCCAATTTTAATTTGAAACATTTAATCTGTTATATTCTATACAATATGTTATATATTAATAATTAATATATTTATATGTCATATATTAAATTATGTACATTAACCATATACATATAAAAGAAAAAGGAATAGAATTTCCTAAAAATAAAAAATAAATAAAGGAATTTCAAAATAATGAAGAGAGATAAAAAAAGAGAAAAGAAATTTTCCTTTTCAAGTCTTCCTTCTTCTAAAATAGTGGATAAAAATAGTAATTACCCCTTTTTCAATTCGGAGAGGTGGCTGAGTGGACTAAAGCGTCGGATTGCTAATCCGTTGTATGAGTTATTCGTACCGAGGGTTCGAATCCCTCTCTTTCCGGTTGCATTGATTGCTTGATATTTTTTTTTATCTTTCAAATTTCTCGAATCTTTTTACTTTGATTTAATAGTTAAATTAAAGATGTAAAAAAGATGAAATTCCGAGAACATGCAAAAATAAAAAAAAAAAGTAAGACAAAATCTTATTGTTATGTTATTCTTCACGCCCAGGATTACGCCCCGGATCATTAGATAAAAATCCGAAGATGAAGAGCGAAACAAAGAATATCACTACTGTATAAACAAAGAGTTTGAGAGTAAGCATTAAAAAATCTCCAATTTTTTTTTTTTTAATAAAAGAAAATAGAGAATCTATTTTCTTTTATTTTATATTACAAAAAAGATTTTCAAACCACACAATGAAGTACTTTTTACACGGCGAAAGGAGTTTTTATAAAAAAAAAAAAATTTTGAATTTGCATAAGAATCGAATTTTTCATTACAAAAAATTTGTTTTCATATTTACTATTCTATATTGCGGCAGACTCCAATAAATAAATCGGCCCTCTCGTTCAATGGACTGGAAAAAATAAGAATCAGGAAATAGCGTGATCCAGATTTCTTGCGCCTAGACTCTATACAATAACTTCAATGTTTGAATTGAAATTGCTAATAATTTTTTCTCGAATAAATCAAAGACAATCTGAAAGATCTTATCGAAAACTTACAGCAGCTTGCCAAACAAAGGCTAATAGAAAAAAGAATACAGGGATTACTGGCATAAAATCTATGATTGGATTCAAAAAAGCATAGGCTTCGGGCAATTTTGTGAAGAAAAGGCTGCTTGAATAAAGGGCAGAATTAAAACAGATACAAATAAAACTAAAAATATTAAGCATAACAAATATTTTGTTTTTAAAGATAATTCGATTTTGACTGAGTTATTAATTATGAATATTTCATATTTTTTTGATAACAAAATTTCCGAAAAAAAAAAAAAAAAAAAAAGAATAGAATAAATCCTATTTTCCTACAATATCTTAATTGAATTCTATATTATGATCAATAAATTGATCTTAATTCTATATCGACACATATGAAAATACGAATAAGAAACTTAATCTATTTTCTAGTGATTTCGGTGGAAATTGACGAAAAATCAATATCAATATTAGTTTTTATTAGTATTGAATAAAAACCTAAATGGGGCGTAGCCAAGTGGTAAGGCAACGGGTTTTGGTCCCGCTATTCGGAGGTTCGAATCCTTCCGTCCCAGAGCATACCTAGAATATTAAATCAAAATTGTTTTTGTTTTTTTTGAACAACCTTGAATTTATTGCTTGAATTTATTGATTATTGCATTTTTGATTTAAGAGTGAAATTCTTGTTTCTTTTTTTTTTAATGGCTTTTCTAGGTATAAAATTTTTTTCTTATGACGATAACCCGGTCTTAGTTTTATTCCTAATATTGATTATTTATATTTTTTTTTATTCTTAAAACGAATATTAGAATTGTATATCAAATAATATTGATAAATATCAATAAAATATTCATGCAATAGATCATATAATACAATAGATTGTACAATAAAATAGGGTATTTGAAATGCATTTTTTCTGATACTGTTTCATTTTCAGAAAGTATTCAAGAGAAGTTCAAAACTGAGATTGAGATTACTATCTATGTACCGGTTCAACCAATGACTATTCACGATTCCATAATAGAATAATCAATTACATACCGGTTCAAAATTCACGGAATATTATGAGAAAACTTCGTTTGAAGCGATGTGGTAGAAACCAACGTGTGACTTGAAGGACATGATTGGCTGTGGATTTGTCTATCCAACCTATTTTATATTTATAGTATAACGAAATGAAGGTGCTCTTGGCTCGACATCATTTGTTCTGTTAGACTAGAACTTTCATTTCTTGTTGATTTGTAATGGGAATAGTACATGATGGAGCTCGCGTAGAAAGTTTTTCTTTTTTCTCTAAGGTAAGAATCGACGGTTAGTGCCAATCAATAAGGTCGAAAAACTTCGTAAGTATCTTTTCTATATTCTATAGGAAAATTAAGAATTGAAAGAGTCTAATTCGAACAAGTTTCAAATACACGACAAAAAAAATTGTAGGAATTGAGCACATTCTTTTGATCAAAAAAAGTCTATGATGCGGGAATCAATCATTAGCATTCGTCCGGTTCTTAAATAGAAAAGAAAGAAATCACACAACAAAAAGAGGTATGTTGCTGCCATTTTGAAAGGATTAAAGATCCGCAAATAATGTCTAAACCTAATGGTTCATGGAAAAAATAAAGTATGCTGGAACAAGTCAATACCGTTGTTCAATTGTATCAACAATTAGACTGAAGAATAAACTATAGATTCTAAAGAAGCCAAATAAAAAGAAAGGGAATTAGAGATCACTTAATAAACAAAATGGCCTAAGGAGTTGTCTTGGAGCTATTTGAAAGTTATCTAATTTGAGTTAGGGAGTTCGAATGATTTTGTTTTCTTTTTTGTCAAACAAAAATAAGAATAAAAAAGATGGAAATAATAGTCTAATTTATTTGATGATTTAAAGAATCTTTTTTTGATTTTCATTCTATACTTCTATACTTATACAGAACTTCAAATCGGTTTTCTCGAGCCGTACGAGGAGAAAACTTCTTATACATTTCCGGGGGCCTTTTATCTAGCTCTATCAAAATGAACCATTTATCGAATCGTTGCAATTTATGTTCGATCCCGAGGGTAGGGGCTAGATCTTGAGAAAGTGGGTTTTTATGATCCGATAAAAAAGAAAATCTATTTCAATATTAATATTCCTGCTATTTTATGTTTCTTTGAAAAAGATGTTCAACCTACAGGAACTTTCAGGATATTTTAAAGACAGCGCGGATTTTTACGGAAATAAAATTTCGCCTTAATTAAATTAATTAAATGAAAGGGAATTTACTTAATGAAATGAAAAAAGAAGGTGTCGTTAATATAATTTGTATACATATATACTTTAATTAATAGATAATAGAATTTTTCTCCACTATCCCCCTCTTTTTTTCTATTCTACTCTAATGTAGACTGATTTCTTTTTTTCTTTTTATTGAAATTCAATTCTATTATGTTCTTTGTTGTGTATTTTCCCTTTTCAACATATTTATATTGACAACAGTGTATCACCTAAATAGAATCCGATTTGAGTAACGATATTTTTTGTGCGACTTTTTTATCGTTGTTTTTCTTCATTCAAATCATAAAATTGTTTGATTTTTTATGAGAGATAGAAAATCATTTTTGATGTATAGAAAAAAAAATATATAAAAAAAATAGAAAAATAGAAAGATAAAGTGTGTTATTTACAATCTTTAAATCAAAAGTATTGTTATATAGAATTGAATAATCTATAGAAAAAAGAAAATGTTTTTCTTTTTCTATGATATAAAAAGTTTTTCGAAAAATAAATAGGTTGTCTAGAATTTTTTATTTTCTTTCTATTTTCATTCGATCTGCTCTTTTCTTTTATGTTGTTCATAATCCCTTAGAAATTTTTTTATTTCATTTCGTGTTCATTTTTTAGGTAGTTTAATGTTTTGAGTGTAGCGTGCGACTCAATTTCTTTATTTTATTTATTTTTTATTTGATTTCTTTTTTTTATTCCGATTGTATCAACATAAACTCGTTTTTTTAGGGTTGCTAACTCAACGGTAGAGTACTCGGCTTTTAAGTGCGGCTAATGTCTTTTACACATTTGTATGAAAAAAAGATTCGTCAATACCATTGGTATAGTTTGTAAGACTACGACTGATCCTGAAAGGAATAAATGGAAAAAACAGCATGTCGTATCAATGAGGAATTCTGATACTGTTTCATTTTCCAAAATTGGTTCCAACCCCTTGTTTGGTTTGAATTATGGGGCGGAAGATAAACAAATGAATTCAAAATTGGGTCGATTAAGTAAATGGATAGAGCTTTAGGCTTCAATTAAAATGAATTAGAGGGAAATAAAAAAGCAACGAGCTTCTTTTGTTAATTTGAAAAATTATCCAATCTAATTGTACGTTAAAAATATATTAGTAAGTACCCAATGCGGGAAAGGTAAAGGCTTTTTCATGAGCATATTTTCAATTTTTTTAATGAATCCTAACTATTACCTATTCTCCACTAGGAGGAGGATGAATATGTAGAAGAAAGAGTATATTGATAAATTTTTCCAAAATCACAAGAGCGATTGACTTGAAAAAGTAAAGGATTTCTAATTCTATTTTTCTATTTTAATGAACATAAATCGATTTGGTGCAAAAAAAAGAGACGATAGAAAATCCGTTGAAGAGTTTTCCTGTTTTCGAGGTACCCATTCTTTTCTTATTATCTTACTTTGTTTTTACTCTATCGCACTATGTATTATTGAATACCCAAAAATTCCGTATCCTTGCTTTAATCAAATCGACTTAAAAAAATGGGGGAACAGGAATATCAAAGATATTTAGAACTAGATCGATCTCGAAAAAATGACTTCCTATACTCACTTATCTTTCAGGAGTATATTTATACACTTTCTCATGATCATGGTTTAAATAGAAATAGATCTATTTTATTGGAAACTGTAGGTTATGACAATAAATTTAGTTTCCTAATTGTAAAACGGTTAATTATTCGAATGTATCAACAGAATCATTTGATTATTTCTGCTAATGAGTCTAACAAAAATCGATTTTTTAGATCCAATACTAAGTTGTATTATCAAATAATATCGGAGGGGTTTGCAATTATTGTAGAAATTCCATTTTCCCTACGATTCGAACCTTCTTTAGAAAATTCAGAAATAGTCAAATTTCATAATTTACGATCAATTCATTCAATATTTCCCTTTTGGGAGGATAAATTTCCACATTTAAATTATGTGTCAGATGGTTTAATACCTTATCCCATTCATCTAGAAAAATTAGTTCAAACAATTCGCTACTGGATGAAGGATCCTTCTTTTTTGCATTTATTAAGACTCTTTCTTCATGAGTATTGGAGTTGGAACAGTCCCCTTTTTCCAACAAAGGAAAAAGTTTTTTCCTTTGTTGGAAAAAGACATTTAAGATTATTTGTATTTTTATATAATTCCTATGTATATGAATACGAATCCATTTTCGTTTTTTTTCGTATCCAATCCTTTCATTTACGATCAACATTTTTTCAAGTTCTTATTGAACGAATATATTTTTATGTAAAAGTGGATAATTTTACTGAAGTTTTTGCTAATGATTTTCAAACTACCCTACGGTTGTTCAAGGATCCTAACATGCATTATGTTAGATATCAAGGAAAATGCATTTTTGCTTCAAAGGGTACGCCTCTTCTGATAAAAAAATGGAAATATTACTTTATTAATTTATGTCAATGTCATTTTTATGTGTGGTTTCAACCCGAACAGATTTATAGAAACCCATTATCTAAGCATTTTCTTGACTTTGTGGCTTATTTTTCAAGTGTCCAACGAAATTCTTCAGTGGTACGAAGTCAAATGCTACAAACTTCATTTCTAATAGATAATACTATGAAGAAACTCGATACAATAGTACCAATTATTGCTTTGATTGGATCATTGTCAAAAATGACATTTTGTAATGCAGTAGGATATCCCCTTAGTAAATCGACTTGGGTTGATTCATTGAATTCGCATATTCTTGACCGATTTGCGCGTATATGTAGAAATCTTTCTCATTATTATAGTGGATCCTCAAAAAAAAAGACTTTGTATCA